AATGATGAGCCTGATTAAAGGACTATCGTGATAGGATAAAACATGTAGTAAAGCTACCTTCATTACATCCAACAGAATCAAACTATCACCAGCAAGCATCAAAAGCCACCGTGCACCATACACCAAGATGTAACCAACACTCTAACCAAAGAAAAGTAAGCTAATAAAGCTAATGGGTTCATACCCCGTAAATAGAGTAAATCACTCTCTTCTCTGATGCCCAACAACTCAACCAAAATCCTTCTACTAACAACCTTAGTAAGAGGAGTTTTAATTTGCGTATCCTCCAATTCATGAATCGGTGCATGAATAGGCCTAGAAATTAATCTAATGTCGTTTATCCCTCTGATATCCAACGTCAAAAACATGTACAATACAGAAGCCTCACTGAAATACTTTATTGTACAAGTGCTTGCCTCGGCAACACTACTATTCATGGTAGTGATAAAGGCGTTAACAGAGGATCTTTTCACATTAGAAGGAACTACATATACACCAATAATTATTTGCACACCTCTTCTACTAAAAAGTGGAGCAGCGCCCCTTCACTGATGATTCCCAGGAGTAATAGAAGGATTGAGATGAGAAAATTGTGCACTATTAATAACAGTACAAAAAATCGCCCCACTGATATTAATGTCGTACCTAATTGAAATAAACACCTTCGTATTAAGAATCATCGTAACATCCACAATCGTTGGATCAATCGGGGGGTTAAACCAAACCTCTTTACGGAAAATCCTAACTTATTCATCAATCAACCACACTGGCTGGATATTGGCCGCACTAACGACAAGAGAAAACCTTTGGATAGTATATTTCGCAATCTACTCAACATTAACACTAGCAGTAGTGTCAGCTATTAAACTATCGGGAGCATCATTCATCAATCAAACCCTTATAAACAACAAAAATATCACACTAATAAAATTCATAATATTTACATCACTGCTATCCTTGGCAGGGTTGCCCCCATTCCTAGGATTCCTACCAAAATGAATTATTATTCAATCAATAATTACAAATAACCTAACGCCACTGGCAACAATCATAGTAGTAACATCACTAATCACCCTATACTACTACATAAAAATTTCATATTCAAGATTCATAATTCTAAACGTGGAACCCAAATGAAACACAAAATCAAATAAAATCAAAACAACCAGAAACATTAGAGCGCTAGCTCTATCGACACTATCCCTAACAGGAATAATAATTTGCACGATCATCACCAACATTAATTAAGTCTAAGAAAACAAGGCCTTAAGTTAAAACAAACTAATAACCTTCAAAGCTATAAATAAAGGGCTTCCTTTAGGCCTTGGTAAGCTACTCAACTCACCCCTATAGAATTGCATTCTACAATCACAAAATGAATACAAGGCTCAAAAACAAAATAGTGGAAGAACGACGTAAACGCCCCTGAATAGATTTACAGCCTATCGCCTACTTATTAATCTCAGCCACCCCACTAATCTTCACCCGATGATTCTTCTCAACTAATCACAAAGACATTGGAACATTATACTTTGTATTCGGAGCCTGATCAGGAATGATCGGAACCTCACTAAGAATGCTTATCCGAACAGAGCTCGGACAACCAGGATCTCTAATTGGAGACGACCAAATCTACAACGTTATTGTAACAGCCCACGCTTTTGTTATAATTTTCTTTATAGTTATACCAATTATAATTGGTGGGTTTGGAAATTGACTAGTACCACTAATACTTGGGGCACCAGACATAGCATTCCCACGAATAAACAACATAAGATTCTGATTACTACCACCCTCCCTAACTCTACTACTCACTAGTAGCACAGTAGAAAGCGGTGCAGGAACAGGATGAACAGTATATCCCCCTCTAGCAAGAGGTATTGCACATGCCGGAGCATCTGTAGACCTAGCCATCTTCTCCCTACATCTAGCCGGTGTATCATCAATCCTAGGAGCAGTAAACTTCATCTCAACAACAATTAACATAAAGCCCAAGAGCATAAAACCAGAACGAATCCCCCTATTCGTATGATCAGTAGCCATCACCGCCTTACTTCTCCTACTATCACTCCCTGTACTAGCAGGAGCAATTACCATGTTACTAACTGACCGAAACTTAAACACCTCATTCTTCGACCCTGCAGGAGGTGGAGACCCTATTCTATATCAACACTTATTTTGGTTCTTTGGGCACCCCGAAGTATACATTCTCATCCTGCCCGGATTCGGTATAATCTCCCACATCATTTGCCATGAAAGAGGTAAAAAGGAAGCATTTGGAAACCTGGGTATAATCTTCGCTATATTAGCGATTGGACTATTGGGATTTGTAGTATGGGCACACCACATATTCACAGTAGGAATAGACGTCGATACACGAGCATACTTTACATCAGCAACAATAATCATTGCAGTGCCTACAGGAATTAAAATCTTCAGATGACTAGCAACAATATATGGAACCCGAATAACATATAGAGCTGCATGCTTATGAGCCCTAGGATTTGTATTCCTATTCACAATAGGAGGACTTACTGGAGTAGTTCTAGCAAATTCATCGATTGACATTATACTACATGACACTTACTATGTAGTAGCACACTTCCACTACGTACTGTCCATGGGAGCAGTATTTGCAATCATAGGAGGATTTGTACAATGATTCCCCCTATTCACCGGACTAACTATAAACCCAAAATGACTAAAGGCCCAATTTGCCGTTATATTCGTAGGAGTAAACCTAACATTCTTCCCACAACACTTCCTAGGACTAGCAGGCATGCCACGACGATACTCAGACTACCCAGACGCCTACACCACATGAAACATTATCTCATCAATAGGATCAACAATCTCATTCGTAAGAGTGTTAATATTCCTATTCATCATATGAGAAAGAATCACAACAAACCGACAAATTCTCTTCCCCACGCATACAAGAAACTCAGTAGAATGACTGCAAAACTTCCCACCAGCAGAACACAGCTACTCAGAACTACCAACCATCTCATTAACTAACTAATACCTCTAACGTGGCAGATAAGTGCGGTGGATTTAAGCTCCAAAAATAAAGTACCAAACTTTCATTAGAAATAAATGACAACATGATTAAACCTAAGACTACAAGATAGAGCCTCTCCGATCATAGAACAACTAATTTTCTTTCATGACCATGCTCTAATAATTATGCTAATAATCATTACAACAGTAATATATACAATAATCAGAATTATCCGAAACAAGCAAACCAGACGATTCATCCTAGAAGGGCAAATAATCGAAACCGTCTGAACAATCGCGCCAGCTATCATCTTAGTATTCATTGCAATCCCTTCTCTACGGCTACTCTACTTAATAGACGAAGTACATAACCCGGTATTAACCCTAAGGGCAGTAGGACACCAGTGATACTGAAGTTACGAATACTCAGACTTCACAAAACTAGAGTTTGACTCCTACATAATTCAACAAGAAGATCATCAAGAAAACACATTCCGACTCCTAGACACAGACAACCGAATTGTATTACCAATAAATTCACCAATTCGAATAATCATCACCGCAGCAGACGTACTACACTCCTGAACAGTGCCAAGACTAGGTGTAAAAACGGACGCCACACCAGGCCGACTAAACCAAGTAAGATTCTCAATCAACCGACCCGGGATCCTATACGGACAATGCTCTGAAATCTGTGGAGCAAACCACAGATTCATGCCAATCACAATTGAAAGTGTATCAACAAACCAATTCATTAACTGAGTATCAAAGATAAGAGAATCATCAGATGACTGAAAGCAAGTAATGGTCTCTTAAACCACCCCATGATATATTAGCAAATATCTCTGATGAAAAGGATTAGTTAATTAATAACATCAGAATGTCAAACTGAAATAATCATAAAGATATCCTTTTATACCTCAAATAATACCAATAGAATGAACAATACTTTACACAATATTTCTATCAACATTTCTATTATTCAACATCATAAACTACTTCACCCAACCACCAAGAAAATTAACAAAAATAGAAACCCCCATTATCGTTAAGAAAACAAATTGAAAATGATAAGAAACCTGTTTTCAATTTTCGACCCAACAACAGGAATCAGCAGAATACCACTAAACTGAACAAGAACATTCATCGGACTACTATTAATCCCAACAAGCATTTGATTAATCCCATCACGAAACACAATAATAATAACCATTCTAATAAATAAGCTACACCAAGAAATAAAAACAATCCTAAGAAAGGGAAACGAAAACAAGGGAAACTCATTTATCCTGGCCTCACTGTTCCTAATAATCCTAATAAACAACTTCCTTGGACTATTCCCATACATCTTCACCAGAACAAGACACCTCACACTAACACTAACACTAGCCCTACCAATATGATTAAGATTCATATTATTTGGATGAATCAAAAATACCAACCACATATTCGAACATCTAGTTCCCCAAGGAACGCCACCCCTATTAATACCATTCATGGTCGTCATTGAAACCATTAGAAATTTAATTCGGCCAGGAACACTAGCAGTACGACTGGCAGCAAACATAATTGCAGGACATCTACTACTGACACTACTGGGCAACAACGGACCAATAATAAGACACGCCATACTAACCGTACTAATTGTAGCACAAATCCTACTATTAATCCTAGAAAGAGCGGTAGCAGTAATCCAATCATACGTGTTTGCAATCCTAAGAACCCTATACTCTAGAGAAGTAAATTAATGTCAATACACGAAAACCACCCATTTCACATAGTAAACAAAAGACCATGACCACTCACAGGAGCTATCGGAGCAATAGTTACCTTAATAGGACTAATCAAATGATTCCACCAGTACAACAACAGCCTATTGGGAATTGGAGCAATCATCACACTACTAACCATAATTCAATGATGACGAGACGTAACACGAGAAGGAACATACCAGGGGGTACACACAAAAATAGTAACAAAAGGACTACGATGAGGAATAATCCTATTTATTATCTCAGAAGTTCTATTCTTTGTGTCATTCTTCTGAGCTTACTTCCACAGAAGACTATCACCAACAATTGAATTAGGATCAACATGACCACCAACAGGAATCCAACCATTCAACCCCATACAAATCCCACTACTAAACACAGCAATCCTACTCGCATCAGGAGTAACTGTAACATGAGCCCATCACAGACTACTAGAAAACAACGCAACTCAAGCAACACAGGGACTATTCTTCACAGTACTACTAGGAGTCTACTTCACCGCACTACAAGCATACGAATATGTAGAAGCACCATTCACAATCGCAGACTCAGCTTATGGGTCTACCTTCTTCATAGCAACAGGGTTCCACGGCCTACACGTAATTATCGGAACAACATTCCTAATCACATGCCTACTACGTCAGACAACCCTACACTTCTCATCAAATCATCACTTCGGGTTTGAAGCCGCAGCATGATACTGACATTTCGTAGACGTAGTTTGACTATTCCTATACATTTCAATCTACTGATGAGGAAGATAACGTATTTATCTAATACAAGGAAAGTATACTTGACTTCCAATCAAGAAATTTGTGAAAGCAAGATAAATAATAACAATAATCGCAGCAACAGCAACAGCAGCAATCGCACTATCAACAGCAATAATAATCGTAGCAACATTTATCTCAAAAAAAATAAACGAAGACCGAGAAAAAAGATCACCATTCGAATGTGGGTTCGACCCAAAAAACTCCGCGCGACTACCATTCTCATCACGATTCTTCCTAATCGCAGTAATCTTCATAATCTTCGACGTAGAAATTGCACTTCTACTACCCATACCAATCACGATAATAACATCAAACATAAAGGCATGAATGACAATTAGATCCCTGTTTCTAATAATCCTAATTATTGGACTATACCACGAATGAAATCAAGGATCACTAGAATGAAGAAACTAAGGGACTATAGTTAACAATAACATCTGAGTTGCATTCAGAAAGTACTATTTAAATAGTTAGCCTCAACTAAAAGTGAGAAGCAAAACTTGCAATCAGTTTCGACCTGATCTTAGATAAAACAACTTTATCCTCTCTTTCAAATTAACCGAAACCAAAAAGAGGTATATTATTGTTAATAATAAAAGTGAGTAAAAACTCCGGTTAAAGAGGTGACAGAAAAAGTGAATGCTGCTAACTTATCACTATAGCGGTTAAAATCCGTTTACACCTCTATTTATATAGTTTAGAAAAACATTACACTTTCACTGTAAAGACAAAGGAAAGCTTTTATAAATAAAATCCACTCAAAGATAATAAATACCTCATCGACATCTTCAGTGTCGCGCTCTAAAAATAAGCTATTCAAGTAATAAACAACAACAAAAAGTAAAATAACAACCCACATAACAAAAAACCCTAAAAACACCTTTAAACTATTATACTGAAACCACTGATTAACCCTTCCAAGGCTAAAAAAAGCCCAATACATACCCTGACCACCAAAATACTCCATCCAACCAGAATCAAAAACCCTAGTCGCCCTATAACCAACCCCCAAAGGAAGGAAAGAAACACCATAAGTAGAAAAAAAAGGCATAAATCACATAGAACCAGCAAATAAAGAAATTATATATCAACGAATAGAAAATAAACTATCACCCAAAATAAACCCTGCCAATTCATAACCTAGCCAACCACCAATAAACACAACAAATAAGGTAAGAAACCTTAAATAATAAGGCAAACAAATGACAGAAGGGGTGGGACAAATCAACCACATAAGAGCTCTACCACCAAAAATAGACATAACCAATAAGCCAATTATACCAGACACCATGTTATAGCTAGTCTCCGCCATAGAATAAGAAGAAACGAAATTAAAATCACCACACAAAACATAATAAAACAAGCGGAATGAATAACAAACGGTCAACCCAGTAGACACAAATAACAAAAAAAAACCAAAAACATTAACATAACCCATAGAAAACATCTCCAAAATAAAATCCCTAGAATAAAACCCAGCCAAAAACGGCATGCCACAAAGAGCAAAATTAGAAACCATTAAACACGAAGAAGTAAAAGGCATATAAATAGATATACCACCCATAAAACGAATATCCTGGGAATCGCCCATAGAGTGAATAACACCACCAGCACACATGAACAATAAGGCCTTAAACAAAGCATGAGTTAACAAGTGAAAAAAAGCCAATCTAGAAAGACCAACAGAAATAGTCATAATCATCAACCCCAATTGTCTCAAAGTAGACAAGGCAATAATCCTCCTTAAATCATACTCATAATTAGCCCCCAGCCCTGCCATGAACATCGTAAGACCAGAAACCAACAACAAAAAAACATTTAACCAATAACCAAACGAGGGACTAAAACGAATCAACAAGTAAACACCAGCAGTAACCAGGGTAGAAGAATGAACTAAAGCAGAAACAGGGGTAGGAGCAGCCATGGCTGCCGGCAGCCATGAAGAAAAAGGAATCTGAGCACTCCTAGTCATAGCAGCCAAAACAACTAAAAAAGAAACCAACTCCATCTCAAAAGAACCAGACAAAAAATCCAAATAATAAATAAAGCTCCAGCTCCCAAAATTAATTATCCAAGCAATAACCATCAACAAAGCAACATCACCAACCCGATTTGACAAGACAGTCAACATGCCCGCACCATAAGACCTCACATTCTGATAATAAATTACCAGCAAATAAGAAACCAAACCCAAACCATCCCAACCTAATAAGATTCTAATTACATTAGGACTAATAATCAAAAACATTATAGAAATCACAAACATTAAAACCAGCATAATAAACCGAGAAATATTTAAATCACCAAACATATAATCATCTCTATAAAGAATGACTAAAGAAGAAATAATAAAAACAAACCCCATAAACAACAAAGACATCCAATCAAACAAAAAAGTCATAATAACTGATCTACCATTCAAAGTAATAATATTCCAATCAATAAAATAAACCAAATCACTCATAATAAAATAAAAACCTAAAAAACAGCAAAATCAGCCTAATAAAAACAAAAAAACAAAACTAATAAAACAAATAGACATAAACATAAATCTAAAGCACACATACAGCACATCGTCGACACCACAAACCAACATTTTATACACTTAAACTATTTAGATCAACAAATAAGAACAGTCCCAGCTTAGACCCAAAAAACAGAAATGTCTGCCCTTAAAATAACTAAATTTAAAGGAAATCAATGCAAAAACAACAACAAAAACTCACGAACATAGCCCAAAGAACAAGAATAAAGACCAGAATAAACAGAACCATGCTGACTATAAGAGTATAAATAAAGGGTATAAGCAGCACTAAAAAAAGACAAAAAAACCAAAACAAACATAAGACATCAAGATCAAGAAACCAAACTACTCAACAAACCAATCTCTCCCAAAAGATTTAAAGAAGGAGGAGCAGCCATATTACAAGCACTCAATATAAACCACCAAATAGCCATTCTAGGCATCAAATTAATCAAACCCCTACTAACCAAAAGACTTCGTCTACCAAAGCGCTCATAAGAAATATTAGAAAGACAAAAAAGACCAGAAGAACACAAACCATGAGCTACCATCAAAGCAAAAGAACTACAAACACCCCAATATCTCAACGTCATAATACCCCCAATAACCATGCTCATGTGAGCCACAGAAGAGTAAGCAATCAATGACTTAAGGTCAGTCTGCCGCATACAAAACAAGCTAACGAAAAGACCACCAATCAGGCTCAAAACAATCCAAACCACACCAAACCTAAACCCAAATTTAAATAAAACAGGAAAAACACGAAGTAACCCGTAACCACCAAGCTTCAACAATACACCAGCCAGAATCATAGACCCAGAAACAGGGGCCTCAACATGAGCCCTAGGAAGCCACAGATGTACTATAAACATAGGCATCCTAACCAAGAAGGCAAAAACCATACACACATAAAACAAACTGCCAACCAAGCAACCATTACCACACAACAAAAATAAACTCAAAGAGCCCAAAGAACCATAAATAAATAAAATACCGACCAGCAAGGGAAGAGACGCCAACAAAGTATAAAAAAGAAGATAAATACCAGCCTGAACACGCTCAGGCTGATACCCCCAACCCAAAATTAAAAACAATGTAGGGATCAATCTTCTCTCAAAAAAAATATAAAAAGAAAGCAAGCTAATTCTTCTAAAAGTACAATACAACAGCACAACAAGAATAATAACAACAGAAACAAAAAACCCAGGAAAATAATTTACACGAAAGACAGACTCTCTAGCTAAAATCATAAGAACACAAATTCATAAACTAAGAAGAATAAGACCATAAGAAATCAAATCACACCCAAATAAATAGCCCAAATTGCTCCAACAAAAAAAATAAGGGAAAGAAAAAAAATAAACAAAAGAAATAAAAAACAACAAAGAACAAATCAACCATCAAAGCCCAGGAAAAAAGCACAAAGGGATCAAAAACCCCAAAAAACATAGGAATCTTAACATTGAAGAACTCTATAAGATTGAAAGTAATCATTACCATGACTACGAATTATAGAAACCAAAATAGACAGGCCCAAAGAGCCTTCGCAAACAGAAAAAACCAAAAAATAAACAACAAAGAACAACCCATAATTAAACCGACACAAGTAAAAACAAAGAGAAAAATAAAGGACCAAAACAATAAACTCCAATCTCAACAAAGTGATCAACAAATGCTTACGACTAGAAGAAAAAGCCCAAATACCACAAAAATAAACAACAAAAAAATACAATCACATTGGCATTAACACGTTTTAATAATTTAATAAAAATATTGGTCTTGTAAACCAAAAACAAGGAAACAACCTTTTAAAACTTCAGAGGAAAGGAATCATACACCATTTCATTAATCCCCAAAATTAATATTTTAAATAAAATACCCCCTGAAATAACAAAAATACTTATATCAATGAGAGCCGCAACAGGAATAATATTTACACAAATAAAACACCCACTAGCAATAGGAATAATACTACTATTACAAACAACAATAGTATGCCTCATCAGAGGAACAATATACAGAAGATTTTGATTCTCATACATCCTATTCATAATCATAATTGGAGGAATACTAGTACTATTTATATACATAACAAGACTAGCATCAAATGAAATATTCTCACCATCCAATAAAATAATGCTAATTGCAACAATTGCAGTGCCCATCATATCATACGCAATACCACCCACAACCAATAACAAAGAAATAAATATACACAACACAATAATAACAGAAGAAATCACAATAACAACAACAACAATATATAACCAAATAATAGGAACAATAACAACAATACTAGTAATATATATACTATTAACCCTAATTGTAGTAGTAAATATCATCAACGTATCAAAAGGACCACTACGCCACACAAATTAATGAATAAACCCACACGAAACAGACACCCACTAATAAAAATTGCGAATAATGCACTAGTAGACCTGCCCACCCCATCAACAATTAGAGGATGATGAAACTTTGGATCACTTCTAGGAATTTGCCTAATAATACAAATCGCAACAGGGCTATTCCTAGCCATACATTACTGCCCAAGAGTCGACGCTGCATTTGACAGAGTAAGACACATCTGCCGAGACGTAAACAACGGATGATTACTACGAACCCTACACGCAAACGGAGGATCCCTATTCTTCGTATGCATCTACCTACACACTGGACGAAACATATATTATGGATCATATAGCTTCATACACACGTGATCTGTGGGAGTACTAATTCTGTTCATCACCATAGCAACAGCGTTTATAGGATATGTCCTACCTTGAGGACAAATATCATTCTGAGGAGCAACCGTAATTACAAACCTATTATCCGCAATCCCTTACGCAGGTAAGGAAATCGTACAATGATTGTGAGGAGGATTTGCAGTAGACAACGCAACACTGACACGATTTTTCGCACTACACTTCCTAATACCATTCGTAATCATAGCACTAGTAATAATTCACCTACTATTCCTACACCAAACAGGATCAAACAACCCCCTAGGACTAAATAAAAATAGAGATAAAATCCCATTCCACCCATACTTCACAGTAAGGGACATCCTAGGGTTCGCCATCGCAATTATAGCACTAACAGTATTAACCCTAAAAGAACCCTACCTTCTCAGAGATCCAGACAACTTCACACCGGCAAATCCACTGGTAACCCCAGTCCATATCCAACCAGAATGATACTTCCTATTCGCATACGCCATCCTACGATCCATCCCCAATAAACTAGGAGGAGTGGTAGCCCTAGTAATATCAATCGCAATTCTATTCATCATACCAACACAAAAATCCAAATTCCGAGGAATCCAATTCTACCCTATCAACCAAGTAACATTCTGAGCAATAACAAACACAGTAATCCTATTAACATGAATTGGGGCCCGACCGGTAGAAGAACCATTTGTCCTAACAGGACAAATCCTAACAACCATATACTTCATATACTACGCAATAAGACCAACAATAACAAAAATATGGGATAAGATAACAAACTAAGTTAAAAAGCTACAGAAAAGCCTAATGTCTTGAAAACATTAAGAAAGAAGTTTGAATCTTCTATTAACTTAAACATACCTAAATTAATACACTACAACAAAGAAAAGATAAAACACTTGAAACCAACAAAAAACAAAAGATAATTCAACGAAAGAGGCAAAAATCTCCTTCAAGCCAAATACATTAACTTATCATAACGAAACCGAGGTAAAGTTCCACGAACCCAAACAAATAAGAAAGAAATAAAAACAACCTTAACATAAAAAAAAGATGAATAAAGGTCACTCCCTAAGAAAATAATACAAAATAAAAAACTCATAAACAAAATACTAGCATACTCCGCCAAAAAAATCAAGGCAAACCCCCCGCCCCCATACTCAACATTAAACCCTGAAACAAGCTCAGACTCCCCCTCAGCGAAATCAAAGGGGGTACGATTAGTCTCCGCCAGGCAAGAAATAAATCAAACAAACGACAAAGGAAGAGAAAGAAAAATTAACCACAAATAAACCTGAAAAAAATAAAAATAAACCAAATTATAACTACAAATTAAAACCACAAAAGAAAGCAAAATAAAAGCCAATCTAACCTCATAAGAAATAGTTTGAGCTAAAGCCCGTAACCCACCCAACAAAGAATAACCAGAATTAGAAGACCAACCAGCAATCATAACCGTATAAACACCTAATCTAGTACAAGCCAAAAAAAACAATAGACCCAATTCAAAGGAAATAAAACCTCTCAAATAAGGGATCAACACCCATACCAACAAAGAAAGAAAAAACCCAAAAATAGGAGAAAAATAATAAACTAAATAATTAGAAACTAAGGGAAAATACTGCTCCCTAGTAAACAACTTAATAGCATCTCTAAAAGGCTGAAGAATACCAACAAACCCCACCCTATTAGGGCCCTTACGGATATGAACATAACCCAAAACTTTGCGCTCCAACAGAGTAAGAAAAGCAACACCAACCATAACGAAAATGATCAACAACAAGAATACAATAACCAGAAAAAAAAAACTAAGCATAATACTACTTGTAAAATAAAAATTTACATTAATAGATTCTAAATCCAATGCACTTGTCTGCCAAAATAGTAACCAATTAACAAAAACCAATAAAAATAAAATTATTCAAAATACCCGGTCCTCTCGTACTAAGGAATAAAAAACAATTATAGATAGAAACCAACCTGGCTCACGCCGGTTTGAACTCAGATCATGTAAGATTTTAAAGGTCGAACAGACCCAATCGCCTCAGCTTCTACACCGAAAATCAATCTTAATCCAACATCGAGGTCGCAAACCCTCCCGCCAATAAGAACTCTCAAGGAGGATAACGCTGTTATCCCTAAGGTAATTTAATCTTATAATCATAATAAATGGATCAAATCATCACAAATAAGTATATTAAAACAAAGAGGAGTTAAAAGATATTCCTCCCATCACCCCAACAAAACACTAATAAATATCAAATATAAAATCAAACAACCAGTAACGAAATAAAGTAGTGTCAAACTCTATAGGGTCTTCTCGTCCCATAAAAACATCTAAGAATTTTAACTCAGAAACCAAATTCAACTAAATCATCCTTTAACCCAAGACAGCCCATGTCTCGTCAAGCCATTCATACCAGATCACAATTAAAGAACTAATGACTATGCTACCTTTGCACGGTCAAAATACCGCGGCCCTTCAACTAATAAACGTCAGTGGGCAGGCCATACTTCAAATACTAGCAAGAAGAGATGTTTTTGCTAAACAGGCGGACATGTAATTTTTGCCTAATTCCTCGAAAGAAATTAACATCCAATAAAACAAAATAAAAACAAATTTACTAATTACACAATAATTAATACACAGAAAAAAATAAAGAATACACTTCAATAAAAACTTAAACCCCAAACAAATAAACAAATAAACTAACAAAATTTTAACATAATCAAATTGAGAATCAATATAAAATCCACAAAAATAAATAAAAAACAAAGTTATAAAATTAAAATAAGGAGCTAATCCCCCTTAATTTTTACACAAAGTAAAGAAAAATAAACCAAAAATAAAATCTAAACAAAGAGCATGAATTAAATTCATTTCTTGAAGAACCAGAGACCTTTAAAGACGAATAACATTTCACTACCAACTAACTATTATTGATACTAATGAAACAGTAACCAACATAAACAGCTAGCTCCTTTAAAATCGGGAAATAAAAATAAATAATAAAATTCAATGAACCCTGATACACAAGGTACGACAAACAAAATCAGCTTCCAAAAAAACACTAATAAACCCATTAAACCCCTACGGTACAAATAAACTATCGTCAAAAAAATCAAATCAAAAAATTACAACAACAACAATGATACTTCAATAAAACATCTAGCACAACAAATAAAAACAACAAAACAATCAATTAAAACTCAGACCATGTCGAATCGCACGACACAATAATTCAGCGTAAATGAAAACTCAACTAACAGAAATAGCCTGATATTCATTCCAGCCGCACCTTCCGGTACAACCACTTTGTTACGACTTATCTCATTAACAATTCTAAACGAGAGCGACGGGCGATGTGTGCATATCTCAGAACCACTTATCACGAAAACAATCTACAAAGCATTACAACCAAATCCAATTTCATGTCAATATTTTTAAATCAAACAATCCAATAAGACAAATAACAATGTAATCCACCATTCCACTTAGAAACAAGCTGCACCTTGACCTGAAATAAATCAAAATAAAGAAACAAGAAAATTATTAACTCTAAAAAGATAAACAATAAACGGCGGTATACAAACCAAATCAACCAAGTAAGGTCCAACGCGGACTATCGATAACGGGGCAGATTCCTCTGGACGGAATAAGATACCGCCAAATTCTTTAAGTTTCAAGAACATAACTAATACTACTCAGGCAAAATAATTAACATTCCAAAATAATAGGGTATCTAATCCTAGTTTATAAAAAGGAATTTCACAGCCTCCAAACAAATAAAAAAAGGTAAACAAAATAAAAATTTCACCTAAATAAACTAACAACAAAAAATCCAAATAAATATAACATATAACTGCAAATACCAAACACATTCAAATGCTTCCAAGGTATAACCGCGGCTGCTGGCACAAAATTTAACCGAAACTAAAATGAATTACTGAATACAAGGGAACTTGACCAAAACAATAACAACTAATGAGAATTAACCTAACATAAACCACCCCTCTAACCCATCTAGAACAAAGGAATATAACCCACACAAAAATTTACATATAGAACAAGCATAAACTAAATGAACAAGCAAGAATAAAACTTATTAAAGCAACGCACCAAAGCATAATGGTGCAAACTAGACAAA